AAATGAATCTGCTCATAGAACAAAAAAATAAAGAGCTTCGAGCCAATCAAGACTGAGAAAATTGACTCAAGAACAAATTTCATTATGAGCTCCATTGTAGAATTCAGGCCTAACCATTAAGTAAGAAGCGATGGGAACGATGGAATCTGTGAATCCAAAAAATTCTATTGAAAACGAATTCTAATGATTCATTGATCGGGATGGCGGAACGAACCGGAGACCAATTCATCTATTCGGAAAAGTCATGAGCTAACCCTACAACTGAAATAGAGATTGAAAGAGTAAATATTCGCCCGCGAAAACTTGATTTTATTGGATTGCGAAATTTGGATCAATCCAATACGATAAAAGGCAAAACAAAATAAAGATTCGTTATAAGATTATAAAAACCAATACAATATTATCTATCCAAAAATAGAAATAATATGTTTCGTTATCTATACAAACAAGATATACAAATTACTAATAGATTTGATATAGATTAGACGAAATCCATGATTCAGGGTATTACTCATTAAATACATGTATATCTTAATTCAAATTATATCTTAATTTCAATTAAAGATTTTTTAATCCTTTTATTCGCGAGGAGCTGGATGAGAAGAAACTCTCACGTCCGGTTCTGTAGTAGAGGTGGAATTCAGAATCAACCATCAACTATAACCCCAAAAGAACCAGATTCCGTAAACAACATAGAGGAAGAATGAAGGGAATATCTTATCGAGGTAATCATATTTGTTTCGGTAAATATGCTCTTCAGGCACTTGAACCCGCTTGGATCACATCTAGACAAATAGAAGCAGGTCGACGAGCAATGACACGAAATGCACGTCGTGGTGGAAAAATCTGGGTACGTATATTTCCAGACAAACCGATTACAGTAAGACCCGCAGAAACACGTATGGGTTCGGGGAAAGGATCCCCTGAATATTGGGTAGCTGTTGTTAAACCAGGTCGAATACTTTATGAAATGGGTGGAGTAACAGAAAATATAGCCAGAAAGGCTATTTCAATAGCAGCGTCTAAAATGCCTATACGAACTCAATTCATTATTTCGGGATAAAAATGGAGAATCAAAGGAAATAGGTCTTGGGGATTAAAAAAAAATCGCAGGCACAGGTTTCTTTTTTTGGACAAACAATATTTCTTTTTTTTCTTCGCCCTTTGCATTGAAAGAACAGATTAAAAAAAAAAAATGATATGATTCAACCTCAGACCCATTTGAATGTAGCGGATAACAGCGGGGCTCGAGAATTGATGTGTATTCGAATCATAGGAGCTAGCAATCGTCGATATGCTCATATTGGTGACGTTATTGTTGCTGTGATCAAAGAAGCAGTGCCAAATATGCCCCTCGAAAGATCAGAAGTGGTCAGAGCTGTAATTGTACGTACTTGTAAAGAACTCAAACGTGACAACGGTATGATAATACGATATGATGACAATGCTGCAGTTGTCATTGATCAAGAAGGAAATCCAAAAGGAACTCGCGTTTTTGGTGCGATTGCCCGGGAATTGAGACAGTTAAATTTTACTAAAATAGTTTCATTAGCTCCCGAGGTATTATAAATATAAAATGAGACCATGATATGGTTATAGTAGGGTATTGAAAAGAAATAGATTCAGAAATAGATTCAGATTAATTAGTAGATTATGTCTCACGCATATACCTTTAATAATTCATATTCATAAACAAATAAGTAAAAAAAAAACAAGAAAAACATGTTGATTATATCAAAATTTTGAGGCACCATTAATTTTAATTCATCATGGGTAGGGATACTATTGCTGACATAATAACCTGTATACGAAATGCTGATATGGATAGAAAAAGAGTGGTTCGAATAGCATCTACTAATATCACTGAAAATATTGTGAAAATACTTTTACGAGAAGGTTTTATCGAAAACGTGAGAAAACATCGAGAAAACAACAAATATTTTTTAGTTTTAACCCTACGACATAGAAGGAATAGGAAAAGGCCTTATAGAAACGTTTTAAATTTAAAACGGATCAGTCGACCTGGTCTACGAATCTATTCTAACTATCAACGAATTCCTAGAATTTTGGGCGGGATGGGGATTGTAATTCTTTCTACTTCTCGAGGTATAATAACAGACCGAGAGGCTCGACTAGAAAGAATCGGCGGAGAAATTTTGTGTTATATATGGTAATCCTTCTAATATCCGAATTGGATTCGAAACTTCCTATTTGTGAAAAAAAACAGAAAAGGGACCGGTTGTCTAATATCGTTCCTCCTCCATTAGTTGATACTTCACGGGGGTTTTACCTGGAATGAAAGAACAAAAATGGATTCATGAGGGTTTAATTACGGAATCGCTTCCCAATGGTATGTTCCGGGTTCGTTTAGATAACGAAAATCTGATTCTAGGTTATGTTTCGGGAAAGATCCGACGTAGTTTTATACGGATACTGCCAGGCGATAGAGTCAAAATTGAAGTAAGTCGTTATGATTCAACCAGAGGGCGTATAATTTATC